AATTGAATTATTATAATAGTGTAAATAGATGTGTTTTGGGGTAAATAATTATGCTTATATAGGTTCTTCTGTTTTCGGGGGTTTTCAGGAGTGTTAGCTATCTTAGGAGTGTAAGGGGGGAGGGGGGGTTTTCCGCGAAAAAACCTTCACAGGGGTATTAAGGATATTTTAGTAGTAAAGTTATCATTATTATGCTCGTGATATTTTAATATGTTGAAGGTTACAATTTAAGTTTGGTAACATTAATTCTATTTACTTATTACAAGAAAATATACCACCTTAATTTGTCTGTTTATATACACTGTGAGATGCCAAATGAAAGGGAAATAGAAGAAGAAAACCCCTTGCTCGCTGGAGTTAAACTTATTGCTAGGTAATGAATTTTATGTACTTCACCATTAACTTATGCAAGCGTCAATAAAAGTATGTGGAATTTACAAGTCATGGCCCTGAAATAGGAACCAGATGCCTATTTAATTCATTAAATGCTAACCCCACAATCACTGTCTTTCTCCTCAATAATATTCAACATTAAAGCACTTTACATGCAATTCTTAATTCATTAGATATCTTAAACATTATTAAAAGATATTTCATATTATTGGTTTCTTAAATTCATGTACAATTGTCAATTATTTTATCCTTTAAAACATTAATGTAAATTTAATATATTAATGTTGTGTTTAATTACATGTTATGTTGGTGTATGAATGGTTATAATCATGAAATGTTGATAAAACATAAATAGTATTAAATCTAGTACAAACAAAGAATAGTTTATTTAAAATTCTAGCTTTGGGAGTTAGAGATAGGAGTTAAAGTCTCCTTTCTTTGAGCAGTAGGGGGGATTTTAACCTCCGGCGTCCGGTTTACAAGACCGATGCTCTGAAGCTGAGCTACTAGTGCGATATCTTCCAAGTATTTTGTTTTCTAATCAGTTTGCTAGTGGGGTAAGGATTAGGAAAATAGTGAAGTATAGGAGGGATGCGATTTGTCCAATGATAATGTAAGGGTGTTCAACAGGTATTCCACCGATTCAAGTGAGGATGGCGATGGTAGCGATAAGGGATCAAAATAGGAGTTGTGCTAGAGGGCGGAATGTTAAGCTTCGTTGTTTTGAGGTGTGTAAAAAGGGGATGAGTATTAGTACTAGGATTGAGGCTAGTAAAGCTAGGACTCCGCCTAATTTATTAGGGATCGAGCGAAGGATTGCGTATGCGAATAGGAAGTATCATTCTGGTTTGATGTGAGGGGGTGTTATTAATGGGTTGGCTGGGGTAAAGTTGTCTGGGTCTCCTATTAGGTTTGGTAGAAATAATGCTAGTGATGAGATAGTGGTCAGGAGAATGGCAAAGCCTAATAGGTCTTTATATGAGAAGTAGGGGTGGAATGGGATTTTATCTGAATCTGAGTTTAATCCAAGGGGGTTGTTACCTCCTGTCTCGTGCAGGAATAGTAAGTGGATTAAGGTTATGGCTGTAATGATAAAAGGGAAAAGGAAGTGGAAGGCGAAAAATCGGGAGAGGGTGGCGTTATCGACTGAGAAGCCTCCTCAAATTCATTGGACGAGGGTGTTTCCAAAATACGGGATAGCGGATAATAGGTTAGTGATTACTGTGGCACCTCAAAAGGATATTTGTCCTCAGGGTAAGACGTAGCCTACGAAAGCAGTAATTATTGTTAATAGAAGGATAATAACACCTACATATCATGTTTCTTTGTAAAGGTAGGAGCCGTAGTATAAACCTCGTCCAATATGTAAGTAGATGCAGATGAAAAAGAAGGATGCGCCGTTGGCGTGGATATTTCGGATAAGTCATCCGTAGTTGACGTCTCGACAAATATGGGCTACTGATGAGAAGGCTGTTATGATATCTGGTGTGTAGTGTATAGCTAAGAATAAGCCTGTAAGGATTTGGATGATAAGGCATAGGCCTAGGAGGGAGCCGAAGTTTCATCATGATGAGATGTTTGAAGGGGCTGGGAGGTCAATTAGTGCACTGTTTGCAATTTTTAATAGGGGGTGGGTTTTTCGTAAGTTTGCCATTAGTGTTCTTGTAGTTGAGTAACAACGGTGGTTTTTCAAACCATTGGCCTGGGTTAAACACCTAGCAGGAATTATGGTTTATATTATGTTTTTGTTTTTATTGGGTGTGGTGTTTGGGTTGATGGCAGTTGCTTCTAACCCATCTCCTTATTTTGCTGCGTTGGGGTTAGTAGTGGTAGCAGGTATAGGGTGTGGTATGTTAGCTGGTTATGGTGGTTCTTTTTTATCTTTGGTTTTATTTTTAATTTATCTGGGTGGAATGTTAGTAGTGTTTGCGTATTCGACTGCTCTTGTTGCAGATCCATACCCTGAGAGTTGGGGAAGCCGCCCTATTATTGTGTATATAGTTTTGTATGGGGTAGTGGTGGTTTTTAGTTCTAGTTTGTTTTTAGGGGATTGGTGTGAGTTTTCTTGGGCTTTTGTGGAGGAGTTTGAGGAGTTTTCTGTGTTTCGAGGGGATTCGGCTGGGGTAGCTTTAATGTACTCATCGGGGGGTTGGGTGTTGTTTGTTAGTGCTTTAGTTCTTCTTCTTGCTTTGTTTGTGGTGTTAGAGTTGACTCGTGGGTTAGCTCGAGGGGCTATTCGAGCAGTTTAGGTAAGGGTGAGAATTACTAGGGTTAAAGAGAGGACGAATAAGGTGAGATAGGTTTTAATTAGGCCTCGTTGGATGTTGCTTGTTATTGAGACCATAGGGATATTATAAGAAATTGCAGCTTTTGGGCCTACTTTTTCTAACCAGGTTTGGTCGATTGTTTGGTTGGCGATTATTTGGCCTAAGGTTAAATTTAGTTTAGGCGAAAGTCGGTGGATAATTATTGGGAAGAAGCCTAACATATTAGAGAAGTATATGATGGATGGGGTAGAGGGGGTGGGGGTTTTATGTTGTTTGCTTGTTATAGAGGTAAGTTCTAGGGCAATAATTAGTCCTAAAATGGTTACTATTATGGCGGCTAGTTTAAGGAGGGGTGGTATAGATATAACTGGTGTTTTGGATGGGAGGATATTTGAGGTGATGATGTAGCCAGCGATGATGCTTCCTCAGGCTAGTCGTTTAATCGGGTTGATTACTGCTGGGTTGTTTTCGTTTATAAAAGGTATTGGGTTGAATCGCGGGTGGCTTATGGAAACAAAGTAGGTAATTCGAAGGCTGTAAATGGCTGTGAAGGAAGTAGCTAGAAGGGTTAAGGTTAGGGCTCAGGCGTTAAGGTAGGATGTGTTGAGTGCTTCGATAATGGCATCTTTGGAGAAAAATCCCGCTAGGAAAGGGGTGCCCGTTAGAGCAAGGTTGCCGATGGTGAGGCAAGAGGATGTAAATGGGATAAGGTGGTGTATTCCACCCATTTTGCGGATGTCTTGTTCGTTGTTTAGGCTGTGGATAATTGAGCCTGAGCATAGGAAGAGTATTGCTTTAAAAAAGGCGTGGGTGCAGATGTGTAAGAAGGCAAGTTGTGGTTGATTTAATCCAATGGTGACTATTATTAATCCAAGTTGACTAGATGTGGAGAAGGCAATGATTTTTTTGATATCATTTTGGGTTAGGGCGCAGGTGGCAGTGAATATAGTGGTTAAAGCGCCTAAGCAGAGGCAAGTGGTTAGGGCAGTTTGATTGTTTTCTATCATAGGGCTTATTCGGATAAGAAGGAAGATACCTGCTACAACCATTGTGCTAGAGTGTAATAGGGCAGAGACCGGAGTAGGACCTTCCATGGCGGCTGGAAGTCATGGGTGGAGTCCGAATTGGGCTGATTTGCCGGTGGCGGCAATGATTAATCCAAGTAGTGGGAGAGTCAGGTCGTAGTCTTTAGATAGGGTGAATATTTGCTGCATTTCTCAAGAGTTTAGGTTGGTGGCTATTCATGCTATAGAGAAGATTAGTCCGATATCCCCAATGCGGTTGTATAATACTGCTTGGAGGGCAGCTGTATTTGCGTCTGCTCGGCTGTATCATCATCCGATAAGTAGGAAGGATATAATTCCGACTCCTTCTCATCCAATGAAAAGTTGTAGTATGTTGTTTGCTGTTACTAGGGTTATTATAGCGATAAGGAATAGGAGTAGATATTTGAAGAATTGGTTGATGTTTGGGTCTGTGTGTATGTATCAAGATGCAAATTCTAGGATGGATCAGGTTACGTAAAGGGCGATAGGGATGAATACAATTGAGTAGTGGTCGAATTTGAAGCTTATATTGATATCAATGGTTATTATGTTTATTCAGTTTCAGTTAGTAATAATGGTTTCTACGCCTTCATTGAGAAAAATGAATAGGGGGAGGAGGCTTGTGAAGAAGGCTAGTTTAACCCCTGTTTTAACTTGAATGGAGGCTCAGTTGTGTGTTAAAGGGTGGTTCGATAGGGTTGTGAGTAGGGGGTATAGTAATAGAAGGGAAATGATTAGAAAGCTAGATGTTGTTAAAATGGAAATTGGGTGCATAGCTTCTACTTGGATTTGCACCAAGAGTTTTTGGTTCCTAAGACCAGTGGATTAGCTGTTATCCTTTAGGAGCGGTTACGAGTGAGCCCTGGAGTTCAACTAGGGGGGCAAAGATTAGCAGTCTTTGTGGCTGCGAGCCTCTCTCGAAAGGTAAGAGGATTTTAACTTCTGTTTTCAGAATCACAATCTAATGTTTTTGTTAAACTATACCTTTAGGAGGTTCAACCTGAGATTAATTCTGGTTTGAAGGTGAGCAGGATTAGTGGAAGAAGGTGGAGGGTGATTAGTAGGTGTTCTCGTGTGTGGGAGGGGTCTATGGTGAGAATGTGTGTGGGGAGTTGGCCTCGTTGGGTTGTGAGGAATATATATAGGGAGTAGCCTGCTGTGATAAGGGTTCCGGTTCCTGTTAAAGCAATGGTTCATCAGGACCAGTTAAATAAGGAAATGATGATTATTAGTTCTCCAATTAGATTAGGGAGAGGGGGAAGTGCTAGGTTGGCAAGGCTAGTGATGAATCATCATGTGGTTATGAGTGGAAGTGCTATTTGTAGTCCACGGGTTAGTATTAAGGTTCGACTATGGGTACGTTCATAATTGGTGTTTGCTAGGCAAAATAGGGCGGAAGATGTTAGTCCATGGGCGATTATAAGAATAAGGGCTCCTGTGAATCCTCAAGAAGTTTGTACTAAAATACCGCCTGCAACTAGGCCTATATGACTAACTGATGAGTATGCGATTAGGGATTTTAAGTCTGTTTGGCGGAGGCAAATGGATCCTGTTATAATAACGCCTCAGAGTGCGAAAATAAGGAATGGGTAGCTTAATTCTTTTGTTAGTGGTTCTAATATTACTATTATTCGTATTATACCGTAACCTCCTAGTTTTAAAAGTACTGCAGCCAGAATTATAGAGCCTGCAATAGGGGCTTCAACGTGTGCTTTAGGTAGTCATAAGTGTACGCCGTATAGTGGTATTTTCACTAGAAAGGCTAGTAAGCAACCTGCTCATCATAGTTTATCTGCGTATGTTAGTATTGGGACTGGGTTTGAGTATTGAAGGGTTAATAGAGATAGTGTTCCTGTATTTTTTTGGATGAGTATAAGAGCAACTAGTAATGGTAAAGAGCCTGCTAGTGTATAAAATAGAAAATAGGTGCCGGCGTTGAGTCGTTCTATTTGGTTTCCTCAGCGTGTGATTAGGATTAAGGTTGGAATCAAGGTGGCTTCAAATATGATATAAAATATGATAAGTTCAGTTGCGCTAAAGGCTAGGATTAGGAAGAGTTGTAGAGATGTTAGTAGTGCGATGTATGTTCGTTGGCGGTTAATGGGTTCGAAGGTTGTGTGTTTTTGGCTTGCAAGGATTATAAGTGGAAGAAGTCAGCAGGTGAGGATTAGGAGAGGGGTTGATAGATTGTCTGTTGCTATATATAATCCAAGTGAAGATCAGCCTGTTTCTGAGAGGTTTTTTAATAGAGGAAGGCTTGTGAGGGCGATAGTTAGGCTGTAGAAGAGTGTTGTGGGTCATAGTCATTTGGCTTTGGTTGTGTAGGCTGTTGGGATTAGTATTAAGGTTGGGATAAGGATTTTTAGCATTGTAGTAGGTTTAGGCATTGTAGGCGGTCGGAGCCGTGGGTTCGTGCGGTGGCTACTAGGAGGGCTAGTCCAGCACTTGCTTCGCAAGCTGAGAATGCCAGTAATAGTATGGGGGCGGTTGAGAAGTTGTTGGAGTCTAGTTGGAGTGTTCATAGTGAGAGGGAGATAAATAGAGAGAGTATTATACCTTCTAAGCATAAAAGGGCGGATAGAAGATGAGTCCGGTGGAATGCCAGGCCTATTAGGCCTAATAGGAAGGCTGATGTAAAGGTGAAGTGAGTTGGGGTCATTAGGTAGTTATGGACTTTAACCATAAGTTTTTGAGCCGAAATCAAATGTTTTTTTTAGACTAAATACCTATTCGGCTCACTCTAGGCCGCCTTGTATTCATTCATAAATTAGTCCTAAGGTTAGGAGAATTAAAATGGTTGAGGCTCAAATGAGTGTAGTTAGTGGGGATGTTAACTGGTCTCCTCAAGGAAGGGGTAGGAGTAGGGCAATTTCAAGATCGAATAGTAGGAAGAGAATGGCGATTAGGAAGAATCGTAAGGAAAATGGTAGGCGGGCACTTCCTAGTGGGTCGAAGCCACATTCGTAAGGTGAGAGTTTTTCATGGTCTGGAGTTATTTGTGGGAGCCAGAACGAGATGGTGGTTAGGATAATAGAGAGTAAAATGGTAATGGTGATCATTGCTGTGATCGAGTTCATTATCTTTCCTTGGATTTTAACCAAGACCTGGTGGTTGGAAGCCACTAATACTTAGCTTTAGTACTAGAAAGATTATGATCCTCATCAGTAGATGGAAATGTATAGGAATAATCAAACAACGTCTACGAAGTGTCAGTATCAGGCTGCTGCTTCAAATCCAAAATGGTGTTGGGATGTAAAATGATACTTAATTTGTCGGAGTAGGCAGACGGCTAAGAATGTGGAGCCGATAATAACGTGTAGGCCGTGAAAGCCAGTGGCAACAAAGAATGTAGATCCATAAACCCCATCTGCAATTGTGAAAGGGGATTCGTAATATTCTATGGCCTGGAGGAAAGTGAAGTAGAAGCCTAGGGCGATTGTTAGTCCTAGGGATTGAATTGCTTGTTTTCGTTCGCCTTCCATAATGCTGTGGTGGGCTCAAGTAACTGTTACCCCAGAGGCTAGTAGGACGGCGGTATTAAGTAAGGGTACTTCAAACGGGTCTAAAGGGGTAATGCCTGTGGGTGGTCAATAGCCTCCTAATTCTGGGGTTGGGGTGAGGCTTGAGTGGTAAAAGGCTCAGAAAAATCCTAAAAAAAAGAAGACTTCTGAAGTGATGAATAAGATTATTCCGTATCGCAGTCCCTTTTGGACAGGTGGTGTATGGTGCCCTTGGAATGTGCTTTCTCGGATAATATCTCGTCATCATTGGTATATTGTGAGGAGGAGGAGTACTATACCTAAGGTTATAAGGATTGTGGAGTTAAAGTGGAATCAGATTGCGAGGCCTGATGTTATTAAAAGAGCAGCAATTGCACCTGTTAAGGGTCAAGGGCTAGGGTCTACTATATGGTATGCGTGTGCTTGGTGGGCCATTAAGTGTTTTCTTGTAGGTAGAGACTTAGAAGTAGTATAAATACGTAGGCTTGGATTATTGCTACAGCGATTTCAAGGAGGGTTAGTAGGAGTAGTAATGCTGATGTAAGAAGGGCTGTTGTGGGTATAAGGGGTATTATTACGAAAGCGCCTGTTGCAATGAGTTGGATTAATAGGTGGCCAGCTGTCAGATTGGCTGTTAGTCGTACACCTAATGCTAGTGGTCGAATAAATAGGCTAATTGTTTCAATGGTAATAAGTACTGGGATGAGAGGGGTTGGGGTTCCTTCTGGAAGGAGATGTCCTAGTGCAATGGTTGGTTGGTTTCGTATTCCAATAATAACGGTTGCTAATCAAAGTGGTACTGCGAGGCCTATATTTAGGGATAGTTGAGTAGTTGGGGTGAAGGTGTATGGGAGGAGGCCGATTATGTTAATAGATATTAGAAATAGTATGAGGGATGAGAATATTAAGGCTCATTTACGGGCTTCTGGGTTTAGTGGCAGGAATAGTTGATTAATAAAATAACCGAGGAATCAATTTTGAAGGGTTAATAGTCGGTTGTTTAACCAGCGAGTGGTGGAAGAGGGGAAAATTACGCAAGGAAAGGCTATAGCGATAGCAATTAAAGGTACACCTAGTAAAATAGGACTTATAAATTGATCGAAAAAATTTAATATCATGGTCAATTTCAGGCTTTTATCTTAGGCTTTTGAATGTTTTGAGGTGTGGGGTTGTTTGGTAAAATAAATGTTAAAATTTTTACAGGTAGGATTACTAATAAGAGTATTCAGGAAAATACTAGGATGATAAACCATGGGGCGGGGTTGAGTTGAGGCATGTCGCTAGGGGTGGTTGGGGGGTCACCAATCTTTAGCTTAAAAGGCTACTGCTATTCCCGGTTTAGCTTCTTAGCGAGGTATCTTCAAGTATTATTGAGGATCAGTTTTCAAAGTGTGTTAGGGGTACTGTTTCAACAACAATTGGTATAAAGCTATGGTTTGCACCACAAATTTCTGAGCATTGTCCATAGAAGATTCCTGGACGAGATGCAATAAAGGCTGTTTGATTTAGGCGGCCTGGGACTGCATCTATTTTTACGCCAAGTGCAGGAACTGCTCAAGAGTGAAGCACGTCTTCAGCGGATACTAATACTCGTACAGGGGATTCTGTTGGGACTACTATTCGGTGGTCTGTTTCTAAAAGGCGGAATTGGCCAGGGGTTAGGTCTTGTGTGGGGATTATGTAAGAGTCGAATTCCAGGTCTTTATAATCTGTGTATTCGTAGCTTCAATATCATTGATGTCCTATAGCCTTAATTGTAAGGTGTGGGTTGTTGACTTCATCTATAAGGTATAGAATGCGTAGGGATGGTAGGGCAATTAGGATTAGGATAATTGCTGGTAAGATTGTTCAAATGATTTCAATTTCTTGGGAATCTAGAAGGAACTTGTTTGTTAGTTTGGTTGATACTATTGCTACAATAATGTAAAGTACTAGGGTACTAATTAGAAATACGATTATTAGGGCGTGGTCATGGAAATGAAGGAGTTCTTCTATAACAGGTGAAGCTGCATCTTGAAAGCCTAGTTGTAAGGGATGTGCCATTAATATTAAAACACGGAGGCCTTTAACCTTCAATTTTGCCATGACAAGGCAATGTAATTGACTATTTTACTAGTGTCTTATAAAGAAAGTGGCAGAGTGGTCATGTGGTTGACTTGAAATCAATTTATGGGGGTTCAACTCCTCCCTTTCTCGTTAGTCTGGTTGAACTCGAACGTAAGCAGGTTCTTCAAATGTATGGTGTGGTGGGGGGCATCCGTGTAATCACTCCACGTTAGTTGAGGTGAATTCTACTATTGCTACTTCACGTTTGGTGGCGAATGCTTCTCAGACGATGAATAAAAATAGGATTACTGCCACAAGAGAAGTAAGAGAGCCGATAGAGGAGATAGTATTTCATAAAGTATAAGCATCTGGGTAGTCTGAGTATCGGCGAGGTATTCCTGCAAGGCCTAGGAAGTGTTGTGGGAAGAATGTAAGGTTTACTCCAATAAATATAATACCAAAGTGGATTTTTGTTCAAGTGCTGTGAAGAGTGTAACCTGAGAATAATGGGAATCAGTGAACAAATGCAGCGATAATGGCGAATACTGCCCCTATTGAAAGGACATAGTGGAAGTGGGCAACTACGTAGTATGTGTCATGTAGGATAATATCCAGGGATGAGTTAGCTAGGACAATTCCAGTAAGGCCCCCAACCGTAAAGAGGAAGATGAAGCCAAGGGCTCATAGGAGAGGAGTTTCTCATTTAATAAAGCTACCATGAAGGGTTGCAAGTCAGCTAAATACTTTCACGCCAGTGGGGATTGCAATAATTATGGTGGCGGAAGTAAAATAAGCACGTGTGTCAACGTCTATGCCTACTGTAAATATATGGTGAGCTCAGACAATAAAGCCTAATAGGCCAATTGCTATTATGGCTCACACTATGCCTATGTAGCCAAAGGGTTCTTTTTTACCGGAGTAATAAGCAACAATATGGGAGATTATTCCAAAACCAGGAAGAATTAGAATATATACTTCTGGGTGGCCGAAGAATCAGAATAGGTGTTGGTAAAGAATTGGGTCACCTCCACCTGCTGGGTCGAAGAAGGTAGTGTTAAGATTTCGATCTGTGAGAAGCATTGTAATCCCGGCAGCAAGAACGGGGAGTGATAGTAGTAGGAGGACGGCAGTGATTAGTACTGATCATACAAATAATGGGGTTTGATATTGTGAGATGGCAGGAGGTTTTATATTAATGATAGTTGTGATAAAATTAATGGCTCCAAGGATTGAAGAGATCCCTGCTAAATGAAGGGAGAAAATAGTTAAATCAACAGATGCTCCGGCATGAGCTAAATTTCCTGATAAGGGTGGGTATACAGTTCAGCCTGTACCGGCTCCGGCTTCTACTCCTGAGGAGGCAAGTAATAGGAGGAGGGATGGGGGGAGTAGCCAGAAGCTTATGTTATTTATCCGGGGGAAAGCCATATCTGGGGCGCCAATTATTAAAGGAACTAGTCAGTTTCCAAATCCACCAATTATGACTGGTATTACTATAAAAAAGATTATTACGAATGCATGGGCTGTAACAATTACATTGTAAAGTTGGTCATCTCCAAGCAATGGGCCTGGTTGGTTTAGTTCTGCTCGGATGAGTAAACTTAAGGCAGTGCCTACTATTCCAGCTCAAACACCAAATACAAGATACAGGGTGCCAATGTCTTTGTGATTAGTCGAGAAAAATCAACGTGTGATTGCCACAGGTAGGATGGCTGAGTTTTAAGCGGTGGGTTGTAGCCCCATAAATAAAGGTTTGATTCCTTTTTCTATCAAGCTCCGAGGTGTTTTCATATCAGATTGCAAATCTGAAGAAGTAAGCTAGCGTTTACCGGGGCTTTCCCCGCCTTTTATGGTTTAGACAGGCGGGGAAAGTTGGATGGATGCTCGCTGGTTTGAGCGCTTAGCTGTTACCTAAGTATTTATAGGATCGAGGCCTATCTGTCTAGGGAGGCTTTAGCTTAATTAAAGTGTCTGTTTTGCATGCAGAAAATGTGGGTTAATGTCCTGCAAGTCTTATCAGGGACTGGTAGATTTTCACTTCCGCTTAGGGCTTTGAAGGCCCTTGGTCTTTTGTTAACCTAAGTCTCTTAAAAGGTTATTAGTACTATTACAGATGGGGAGATAGGTAGTAGGATGAAAGAGGTGATTATTATGATAGATATTGGTAGGGTATATGGGGCGGCTGGGAGGCGTCATTGGATTGTTCCTGTTGTATTGTTAGGGGCTATGGTGATAGCGATTACAAATGAGAGTCGGATATAGAAGTGAAGGCTTAGTAGGGTAGATAGGGCGGTTAATGTGGCTACTAGGATGTAGTCTTGTAGGCATAATTCTATGATAACCATGTATTTTGGTAGGAATCCGGATAAGGGTGGGAGGCCTCCTAAGGATAGGAGGGAGAGGAGAAAGATGGCAGTTGGTACTGGGTTTTTTGCGCAGGTGGTGGTTAGTTCGTTAATGGTGGTGGAGTTGTTTAGTTTGAATGCAAGGAATGCTGAGGATGTTATGATAATGTAAATAAAGAGGGTTATGAGAGCAATTGAGTGGTAGAATTGTAGTACTAGTACTACTCATCCAAGGTGTGCAATTGAAGAGTAGGCAAGGATTTTTCGTAGTTGGGTTTGGTTTAGTCCTCCTCATCCTCCAACAAAGGTTGATGCAATACCAATTATGATTAGGATGGTTGGGTTAGTGTGTTGAATTTGTATTATAAGGGCAAATGGAGCTAGTTTTTGTCAGGTGGAGATGATGAGGCCTGTGGTAATGGTAAGTCCTTGGAGAACTTCTGGGAGTCAGGCATGAACTGGGGCGAGGCCGATTTTTAATGCCAAGGCGAGGGTGATTATAGTTGTTGGTAAGGGGTGGGTTATTTGTTGGATTTCTCATTGTCCGGTAAATCAGGCATTGGTGGTGCAGGTGAATAGTAGTGTAGAAGCTCCAGCTGCTTGGATTAGGAAATATTTGATAGTGGCTTCAGCTGCTCGTGGGTGGTGTTGTTGGGCTATAAGGGGAAGGATGGCGAGGGTGTTGATTTCAAGTCCTATTCAAGCAGTGAGTCAATGGGTGCTAGAAATTGTGATTGTGGTTCCTAAACTTAGGCCAAATAATAAGGCAGTTAAAATGGCAGGTGACATTAGTAAAAAATGGATTTTAACCATTATGTTCGGGGTATGGGCCCAAGAGCTTTTATTAGCTTATTTTACTAGGAAGTGGTGTAGTGGAGGCACTAAGAGTTTTGATCTCTTCGGGTAGGGTTCAAGTCCCTTCTTTCTAAGGAGTTGAGGGGTATTTAGCCCCTATGATTCACTCTATCAAAGTGACCCTTTTTCAGGCACAACTCCAAATTTGTAGGGGTGGGAGGCCTGCAAATGCAATTTGGAGGGAGAGATGTCAGAGGATTATAGCTAGTGTAAGGGGGAGGAAGTTTTTTCAGATTAAGTGCATGAGCTGGTCGTATCGAAATCGGGGGAAGGAAGCTCGGATTCATAGGAATACTATAGAGAGGAGGGCTGATTTGGTTATTAGATTAATAGTGGTTAATTCTGGGATTGTTGGGATGTATAAGGCTCCTAGGAAGAGTGTGGCGGAGAGTGTGTTTATAAGTAGGATGTTGGCATATTCTGCTAGGAAGAATATGGCGAATGGTCCTCCTGCATATTCTACATTGAAGCCGGAGACTAATTCTGATTCTCCCTCAGTAAGGTCGAATGGGGCTCGATTAGTTTCTGCTAGGGTTGAAATATACCATATTGCGGCTAGTGGTCAGGCGGGTAAGATTAGTCAAATACTTTCTTGGGTGGTGTTAAAGGTTTGGAGTGTAAATCCACCTGTAAATATAATAAGGCTTAGTAGGATGAGTCCAAGGCTGACTTCGTATGAGATTGTTTGGGCTACAGCCCGTAGGGCACCGATTAGGGAATATTTTGAGTTGGAGGCTCATCCTGAGCCTAAGATGGAGTAAACAGCTAGGCTTGAGAGGGCTAGGATGAATAAGATGGCTAGGTTTAAATCGGCTATAGGGTGGGGCATTGGGATAGGGGCTCATAAGATTAGAGCTAGTGATAGGGCTAATATTGGGGTTAGTAAGAATAGTACTGGGGAAGAGGTTGTGGGGCGTACTGGTTCTTTAATAAATAGTTTCATTCCATCAGCAATTGGTTGTAGTAATCCATATGGGCCTACTACATTTGGGCCTTTTCGTAGTTGTATATAGCCTAGTACTTTTCGTTCAACAAGGGTTAAGAAGGCAACGGCTAGTAAGATTGGTACTACGAGGGCTAAGGGGTTAATGATGTATATGGTGAAAGGGGGAATCATAGTTAGGGAGGGGATTTGAACCCCTGTGTAAAGGGCTTAGGTCTTTTGCAGTTACCGGGCTCTGCCACCTTAACGTTCCGTTTTCTTCGGGCTTCTGGGTATGTCCTTTTGCCTAATTTAGTTGTTTTCATTAGTTGGGATGGGGCATACTTTCAGCATGGGCCCCTTCTTTTCAATCCTTTCGTACTAAAAAAGATCATATCATAGATAGAAACTGACCTGGATTGCTCCGGTCTGAACTCAGATCACGTAGGACTTTAATCGTTGAACAAACGAACCCTTAATAGCGGCTGCACCATTAGGATGTCCTGATCCAACATCGAGGTCGTAAACCCCCTTGTCGATATGGGCTCTAAAAGGGGATTGCGCTGTTATCCCTGGGGTAACTTGGTCCGTTGATCGGCGTTGCCGGATCATTTTTGGTCAGATATTCTGTTTGTTAGAGCGGGAGCTCTTATTTTTAGGAGTTAAGTATAAAGATTTCCCAATCCACGTGGGGGTTTTTTGTTTCCCCGCGGTCGCCCCAACCGAAGACATTAGGACAGGGCTCTTTTAGTTTTTTCCTTTATTTAGGGGGTTTTACAAGGGCTGTTTTAGTGTCTTAAGCTCCACAGGGTCTTCTCGTCTTATGTTTTTATTCCCGCTTCTGCACGGAAAGATCAATTTCATTGACTTGAAAAAGGAGACAGTTAAGCCCTCGTTATGCCATTCATACAGGTCCTCATTTAAAAGACAAGTGATTGCGCTACCTTTGCACGGTCAAAATACCGCGGCCGTTGAACATAATAGTCACAGGGCAGGCGGGACCTCTTATTTTTCAGTTTTGCAAGAGGCGATGTTTTTGGTAAACAGGCGAGGCTTTATATGTTTGCCGAGTTCCTTCTTTTTCTTTTAGTCTTTCCTAATTGGCACACCAGTGTGGGGTTAACGGTTGTTTTGTTGAGTGGTTTTCTAGTTATTTAATAGTTTACTTAATTCCCTCTTTGTTTGGGGTCGTTAATGTTCGGTGGGTGGTCCGTTCCGATTTACACATGTGCAAGGAGAGATGTTATTCTCTTATTACTCATATTAGCATGGTCACTCCCATGTTTGCATGGGACGGCCTGATAGGGTTAGGGGGATAAGGTTAAGTTATCAGTATTATAGGTTGAAGTTGGATGCTTGAGCTTTAACGCTTTCTACTTGGATGGCTGCTTTTAAGCCCACTGTAGCATTTTACCTTTATTTAATATGATCTTTACCCACCTGGAAAAGTTGTATCTTGTTTCAAAGGAGCTGTACCCCTTTTGAATAACTCTCGCGACTTCTTTAGATGTCTGGTTGTATTTTTGGTAATAGAATAGGCCAAGAAAGAATTCGGGAGGCTGAACTTTTATTCGTTTCTCAGGCAACCAGCTATAACTAAGTTCGATAGGTTTGTCACCTCTACTCAAAGTTCTTCCCACTCTTTTGCCACAGAGACGGGTGTGCCCTTTTGATAGGCTGTCTTGGAGTAGCTCACTTAGTTTCTGGGTAACAAACTAAAGGACTCTTTGCTTGGGTTTTTCTAGCTAAATCATGATGCAAAAGGTACGAGTTTTAATCTCTGCTTTTTTAGGCTTTACTGGGTTATTTCACTTCTCTTTCAGTGTTCCCTTGCGGTACTTTCTCTATTGCGCGTAGTTCCTTTTCTGTCTCCCATACTAAGGGGGAAAAATGGTTTGATTTACATTGGGTTGTAGTGTGTTTGGGGTTATTTATAGATGGTTTTTGTTTTTATGTGGGAGGCTAGCTAGTTGGCGTCAGGGTGATCCGAATTGCACGGATGACTTCTCAGTGTAAGAGAGATGCTTTTCTGTCTTAGCTACACCCTGGTTTTTCCAAGTGCACCTTCCGGTACACTTACCATGTTACGACTTGCCTCCCCTTTAAGGTGGTAGGGTTTTAGTTACTTAAAACATAAGATGTGGGGAGAGTGACGGGCGGTGTGTACGCGCTTCAGGGCCGGTTTCAGTAGAATACTCTTTTTTCTACTTACTACTAAATCCTCCTTCGGATGTGTTTTTCAATACATCGTTCGTATTTCATGTGTTATGGAATGTAGCCCATCTCTTTCCCTCCCATAAGCTACACCTCGACCTGACGTTCTGGGTTGTACCAATTATGCTTACTATAGGTCCTTCACAGGGTAAGCTGGCGACGGCGGTATATAGGCTGGTGGAACAAGGGGGGGTGAGGTTTAACGGGGATTATCGGTTCTAGGACAGGCTCCTCTAGGGGGATCTAAAGCACCGCCAAGTCCTTTGGGTTTTAAGCTGATGCTCGTAGTGCCCAGGCGGATAATAAGTGTAGTGTATTATCAATTTTTAAGGCTAAGCATAGTGGGGTATCTAATCCCAGTTTGTGCCATAGCTTTCGTGGGTTCAGGGTTATAAAGCCACTTTCGTAGTTGAGTTTCTTATCTTCGGGAGCGTATAACTGCTTTGAAGATGTTCAGCTTTAGTTTTAGTTTACTCTTAACCACCCTTTACGCCGGTGAGTCTATCAACTTGGGCCTCTCGTATAACCGCGGTGGCTGGCACGAGTTTTACCGGCCCTTTTAGCTTTGACTAGGTCAAGTTTTCACTTATGGCTTAATATTTATCACTGCTGTATACCCTTAGGGGTGTGGCTAAGCAAGGTGTCGTGGGCTTGATGTTGTGTGCCTGATACCAGCTCCTTGTCTCCGGGCGGGGGACTGTGGGGCATTTTCACTGGGGTGCGGATACTTGCATGTGTAAGTTAAGCTAAAGTTGATAGTAAAGTCAGGACCAAGCTTTTGTGCTTGCGGGGCTTTTTAGGGTCCATCTTAACATCTTCAATGTTATACTTTAATTAAGTTACGCTAGC